TGTCAGCCTTTGAATACATTTAAAAGAATACATTTTAAATACCTTGCTTTTTAGATGATCCCTATAGAAGAGGAGTATTATAACAATCTGTTTTTTTCTAGTTACTTCGTTCTCTATTTCTATTTGAGAGAATCTTTAGGAAAAGAATAAAATTTCCGTCGAGCTATAAAAAATATGTCGATGTTTCTAGTAAACTAAAAAAATCGTTTAATAGCTATTTTGCTTCAATCTCTCTTATACAAAACAAATCAAAAAATGGAAGATTTAGTTACGATTAGAAATAAACTTTCTATATCTTTCTCCATGGATCCTTTACTCATACTAAAAAAATTGGGATTATTGATCCAATTCCAAAAACTTATGTTTCATAATTTTAGAATTCAATTTGTCAATTTAGAATTGATTCTTCTTGTATACAAATTACGATAATGTATATTATTCCTCGAATCGTTTGTTGAGAGGTATAAAGGATTAAACCCCTTTAAGTAAGAAATAAAGTTTTTGATCGGGATATGAATCAAGCGAGGGATCCCTTAACTATTAAGGGGTCCATAGAACGAATCGCACTTTTACCACTAAACTATACCCGCTATAATGCAATTATTGTATATAAATGGACCTTTTGTCGAACAAGGGAATTAGTCGTAATTAAGAAATAGGAGCATAATATTATGATAATTAGAGTGTTGACATGTTTCGTAAAGGGACCTCCTAATGGAATGAAATTAAGAAAAGGGGGCGAATTTTAATTTTGGATTTTGTTTTTGCTAAAGGTGTTTTTTGACAGATACATCTCGACAAAACTATTTAATTCATAACATAAAAATGCATTGTGCAATAATCCATCGTTCCATTCTTTTTTTAGATACGTTACCAGAAAAAGGAAGGAGTAATAAAAAATTACATTTTTATCTTATATCATTTTGTTCCTATATCATAGGAATCAAAAAATCTTTTTTTATTTATGTTTGATCATGTTTAAATTACAAGTCTTTTTTTTTTCAAATCAAATACATTCAAAGAAATCATTGTTATCCAGGATTCATGGGAATAAAAAGAGCCCGGCCAGTACCTAGCCGGGCTCCGTCTGTATAAAAAAAGAAACTCAAAAATGGAATAAAATAAATATTATTATTATGATTTATTTAATATATAATCAATTTAATATATAATAATGAATAGAAATCAAATAGAAATAAAAAAAAAGAGAGAGATTAAGATAGAAAATAAGATATAAAGAAGGATTTTTTCAAGCCCTACTTTTTGTTCTTTTTGTTTATGCGATGTAACATAAACATAGTAATTCTATTTTTTCAATTTGGGAGAGATGGCTGAGTGGACTAAAGCGTCGGATTGCTAATCCGTTGTACAAATTTTTGTACCGAGGGTTCGAATCCCTCTCTTTCCGTTGATGATTTGGTATTTTTTTCTTTTGAACTTATTATTATGGATTATGAAACTTTTTTTTTGTTTTCTTTGTTTGTTTTATTTTTTTTTTTTTTATTTACTAGTTAAAGATGTAAAATAGACAAAATCCTAAAAATTTTTAAAAATCCAGCACAAGCAAAGAATAAAAAAAAATATTTTTTTTTTATTCTTCACGTCCTGGATTACGTCCTGGATCGTTAGATAGGAATCCGAAAATGAAAAGAGAAACAAAAAATATCACTACCGTGTAAACAAATAGTTTTAGAGTAAGCATTAAAAAATCTCCAAGATAATTAAAAAAGACAGAGAAAGAGAATAGATTCTCTTATATTACACATTATGTTTCTTTTGATACTAAGTTTCTAAGAGAAGTGATTTCGAGGAAATATAAAAAAATTAGGAAATTTTTTTGTAGTAAGAGTCGAGCCTTTTACCACCATTACCAATAATTACTATTACCAAAAATGTTCTTTCATATCCCCAATCTAGGTATTGGTGGTGGACTCAAATCTAATAATAGGATTAGGATTTCTCAATGGAAAAAAACGGAAATGATGAGATGGTCCAGATTTTTTTTGTCTATCAAAAAATTTCAATATTGGAATCGAGGATTCACACTGTAAGACTTATCTGATCTTATAAATTGTTAAAATGTTTGAATTTTTGTTTTCGAATAAATTCTTAATTTTTTTAGGACATTATTCAAATTAAAGATCTCACCGAAAACTTACAGCAGCTTGCCAAACAAAAGCTAAGAGAAAAAAGAATAAGGGTATTACTGGCATAATATCTACAATTGGATTCAAAAAAGCGTAGGCTTCAGGCAATTTCGCCAAGAAAAAAATACTTGAATAAAGGGCAGAGTGAATACAAATACAGACCAAACTAAAGATATTTAGCATAACAAACATTTTGTTCTTTAAGAAAATTAATTGTATTTTTGCTTTTTTTTGAATTATAATTCAAATTTTTATTGTATTTTTTTTATTTTTTATTATGTTTATATATGTAATGTATATATATGTATAATTTATATGTATAATTTTAATTATAATTTTTTCATAATTATATATTAATTTAAGAATTTTATATTCTAAATAAATTATAAATAATTATATACTATAAAATAGAATAAAATACATATTAATAATAATTAGAATATAAAATAGATATTCTAAAAATAAAACAATAATTATATATTATATTTATTATATATAAAAAAAATAATAATATATAAATTCAATAAATAATTAAAAAAAAAAAAAGATTAATAATTTAAATATTGAATTACATATTCATATATTCATATTGAATAAATATATTGAATAAATATTTATTTTTATTATTATATTATTTTATTAATATTTCACTTATTAATATTAATGAATATTAATAAATGAGTAAAACTAAAAAAAAATGAATCAAATAAGATCAGACCCTCCAAAATACTTCTTTGATTTGAACTTATCCAGTTCAAAATCTTTTCATTCTTAAATAAAAAATAGAAGAAATCATACTTTCATACAATATCTTAATTGAATTCTATGGAATGATCAATAAATTAAGTTTAATTCTATATCTACGCATATCAAAATCCTAACAACAATTTATTCTATAGAAATCTTTGAACTGGAATTGACGAACAACCAATACCAATAATAGTGTTTATTAGTGTCGAATCGAAAAAAAAAAATGGGGCGTGGCCAAGCGGTAAGGCAACGGGTTTTGGTCCCGCTATTCGGAGGTTCGAATCCTTCCGTCCCAGAACATATCCATTCATGATGTATATCATATTTGAATACAAATTTTATATCAGAATAAAGATTACCCTTTCTTTTTTTTAATCATTCGTCTCTAATCTAAATCGATTCGCTTTTGAAGATGTAGATTCAAAAGCGAATCGATTTTTTTCTTTTTTTTTATTGTAATCACTCTGTATAATTGTATAATAAATATATATTTATTATTATTTCATATTTTTTCTTTTTTTTTTCTAATATTTTTTTTAAGAAATTCATTTTTTCTATTTTATAAACTATAAAAATACAATTTATAAACTATCAAAATACAATAGAAAATTTATTCATACAATATCGAGTTAATTTGAATTTTTTTTATACTTCTTTACTTTTAAAATTGTCCATTTATATAGAAGGAAAACCTAAAAGTAAAAAGTATAGATTATTATGTATCGATTGAATCAATGACTATTCACGATTTCATAATTGAATCAATTACATACCGGATCCAAGCTAAAGGAATGTTATGGTAAAACTTCGTTTGAAACGATGTGGCAAAAAGCAACGTGCGACTTGAAAGACATGATTCGATTAGCTGTGGATTCTTACATCCGCCATTTTTTCTAGTATTTCTAGTATATAGAAATCGGGGTGCTCTTGGCTCGACATCGTTTGTTCTGGTCCACTAGAACTCATTGTTTGAGGGACGGGAGAGGGATTGATGATGTAAATAGTACATGGTGGAGCTCGAGTTGATTCATTTCTCAGGGGCAAGTATCTAAGGTTAGTGAAAATTAATAAGTTAGAACAACTTCGTAAGTATATTTTTGGTAGAGAAATCGAAAGGATCCAATTCGAGCAAGGTTCAAAAAAAAAGTCAAATTTGTTGGAATTGGTAAAACTATTTCGATCAAAAGTGTATCTGTGGGAATCAACCTTCTATTTGTATGATTCTTTGAGAGAAAGAAAAAATGGTATGTTGCTGCCATTTTTGAAACGATTAAAGATCCACGAAGTAATGTCTAAACCCAATGATTCAAGTAAAAGCTAAAGGATCCTGGAACAAGTAAATACCATTTTCAAATTGTCTCAACAATTCTATTAGAAAATGAAGAAAAAAAAAATAGATTCTAAAGAAGCACAGGCAAGAAAAGGGGGTAGAGACCGCTCAATAAATGAAATACCTAAAGGCTTTGTTTTCCTTTGAGTTATTTGAGAATTATCCAATTTGAGTTATGAGATTTTGAATACGAGGAGTTATTTTTTTTTCAGAAAGACAAAAAATACTTAAACCGTAGTCTAATTGATTTGATGATTTTATTGATCTATTTGAGATCATAATTTTATACATAGACGTAATTTTGAATTTTCTCGAGCCGTACGAGGAGAAAACTTCTTATACGTTTCTAGGGGGGGTGTATTGTTCATCTATATCTATCCCAATGAGCTGTTTATCGAATCGTTGCAATTGATGTTCGATCCCGAAGAGAGGGAAGAGATATTCGGAAAGTGGGTTTTTATGATCCAATAAAGAATCAAACCTATTTAAATATTCCTGTTATTCTATATTTCCTTGAACAAGGCGCTCAACCTACAGGAACTGTTCAGGATATTTCAAAAAAGGCAGGTGTTTTTATGTAACTTTGCCCTAATCAACAAACGAAATTCAATTAATGAAAAAAAAGAGGGTGTGGATGACTTGTATATAGATTTTTAGAACTCTTTTCTCTTTTATCCCCCCGCTCTCTTGTTCTATTCATACCTAATTTTTTATTTCTTGTTGTTGACATAGAATGCTCTTTTCTATATTCAAAAAAATGGATTTTTATCGATCTTCAAAAATAAAAAAAATGGATAGAGGTAGAAGATATAATATAGAAAAAAAGCAAATGAATAATCACTAAATGAAATAATTGGGTCTATAAATACATTACCCCGATGAGGTGATTTTTTTCTTTATTTATTCATTATTATTTATTCATTAAAAAAATAAGAAATATTTCTTATTTTAGAATATTTAATATATATATTTAATATATATATATTTAGAATATTTAATATATATATAGAATTGAAAAAAAAAATTCCAGCACATATAGTGACATATATCACATATAGTGACATATATATATAGTGAATATATAGTGAAAGAATACTCCAGGTTCTCACGAAAAAGAATCATTTTTTTAATACCCACTCGCTCGTTATTATTATCAGTTACTAATCCTAGTGACTGGATTTATATACTTATTCTTTTTTTTTTTCATTTATATACTTATTTGTATTTGATAGTAAATAAATGAGATATAATATTTAAAATAGAATATTTATATGATTTTTCATCGAATGACTATTCATCTATTGTATTTTCATGTAAATAGAGGAAAAAAAGACTCTATGGAAAAATGGTCTTTCAATTCTATATTGTTTAATAGGGAGTTAGAATACAGGTGTGGCTTAAGTAAATCAATGGATAGTTTTGATCCTATTGAAAATACCAGTGTAAGTGAAGAACTCCTAATTTTAAATGATATGGATAAAAACATTCATAGTTGGAATGATAGTGACAATTCTAGTTACAGTAATGTTGATTATTTAATAGGTGTCAGGAACATCCAGAATTTCCTATCTGATCAAACTTTTTTAGTTAGGGATAGTAAGAGGAACAGTTATTCCATATATTTTGATATTGAAAATCAAATTTTGGAGATTGACAATGATCATTCTTTTCTAAGTGAATCCGAAAGTTTTTTTTCTAGTTATAAGAATTCTAGCTATCTGAATAATGTCTCTAAGAGTGATGATGATCATTATATGTATGATAGTAAATCTAGTTGGAATAATAACATTAATAGTTGCATTGAAAGTTATCTTCGTTCTCAAATCTGTATTGATAGTTACATTTTAGGTGATAGTGACAAATACAATGACAATTACTTTTATAGTTACATTTGTGGTAAGGGCAGAAATAGTAGTGAAAGCGAGAGTTCTAGTTCTAGTATAATAACTAGCACGAATTCTAAAAATGATAGTTATTTCACTAGAAGAGAAAGTTCTAAAAATCTCGATGAAACTAAAAAGTACAAGCATTTGTGGGTTGAATGCGAAAATTGTTACGGATTAAATTATAAGAAATTTTTTAAATCAAAAATGAATATTTGTGAACACTGTGGATATCATTTGAAAATGAGCAGTTCAGATAGAATCGAACTTTTGATTGATCCAGGTACTTGGAATCCTATGGATGAAGACATGATCTCTCTGGATCCCATTCAATTTCATTCGGAAGAGGAACCTTATAAAGATCGTATTGATTCTTATCAAAGAAAGACAGGATTAACTGAGGCTGTTCAAACAGGCACAGGTCAACTAAACGGTATTCCTGTAGCAATTGGTATTATGGATTTTCAGTTTATGGGGGGTAGTATGGGATCTGTAGTAGGTGAGAAAATCACTCGTTTGGTCGAATATGCTACCAATCAACTTTTACCTCTTATTCTAGTATGTGCATCGGGAGGAGCACGTATGCAAGAAGGAAGTTTGAGCTTGATGCAAATGGCTAAAATCTCTTCTGCTTTACATGATTATCAAACAAATAAAAAGTTATTCTATGTATCGATCCTTACATCTCCTACTACTGGTGGGGTGACAGCTAGTTTTGGCATGTTAGGAGATATCATTATTGCAGAACCAAATGCTTACATTGCATTTGCGGGTAAAAGAGTTATTGAACAAACGTTAAATAAGGCAATACCCGATGGTTCACAAGCGGCTGAATATTTATTCCATAAGGGCTTATTTGATTCAATCGTACCACGTAATCCTTTAAAGGGGGTTCTGAGTGAGTTATTTCAGCTCCATGCTTTCTTTTCTTTGACAAAAAAATTATGAGACAAAAATAAAATTAGAACACACAAGAGCAAAGTAATAAGATAATAAAAGAATAGAATAATACTTTAATACTAAGAATAATAAAAAGGTGTATTATGATACATACATATGTTTCTTGTAGAAATAGAAGGCGAAATCAATCCATTTATTTAGTTCTACATTCCTTTTATTTATTATTAGATTCTATTCTATTTGTGCTTTTTTGATTCTATTTTTATTATATTTTTTATTCTATACTCATTATATATAGTGAATATAGTAGTGAATATAGTGAATATAGTGAATATAGTGAATATATATTATAGATACATATTAAATATACTCAATATATATTAGTATATATTCTCTATATTTATTATTCTATATATATATTCACTTAACTATACTTAGTATAATTTTTCAAATATACTTAGTATAAGTATATATGAATTCTAGTGATTATAGACTATCTTTCTAACAATATAAATAAGAATAAAAAAAAATATGAAATTAATATAACAATAATCAAAAAAAAAAACAGGTACAAATATTAAATTGAGGTACCCATTCTATGATAAACTTACCCTCCATTTTTGTGCCTTTAGTGGGCCTAGTATTTCCGGCAATTGCAATGGCTTCTTTATTTCTTCATGTTCAAAAAAACAAGATTTTTTAGATACGGACAGTAGAGTAGGGACAAATTTGATATTTTTTTTTTAGATCGGGAAGCAATTCGATGAATTACTCCTAAGGGTTTACATCAAAATATATAGTGCTAGTTGATGAAAGTTACTTCGGAAACAAAGTAAAGTAAAATTCATTTGCTTGGTTTTTTTTATTCTCCCAATTCCCATAAAATAGAACTGGATCTAATATGAGTTGGCGATCAGAACGTATATGGATAGAACTTATAACGGGGTCTCGAAAAACAAGCAATTTCTGCTGGGCCTTTATCCTTTTTTTAGGTTCATTAGGGTTCTTATTGGTTGGAACTTCCAGTTATCTTGGTAGGAATTTGTTATCTTTATTTCCGTCTCAGCAAATTCTTTTTTTTCCACAAGGGATTGTGATGTCTTTCTATGGAATCGCGGGTCTTTTTATTAGTTCTTATTTGTGGTGTACAATTTTGTGGAATGTGGGTAGTGGTTATGATCGATTCGATAGAAAAGAGGGAATAGTGTGTATTTTTCGTTGCGGATTTCCTGGAAAAAATCGTCGTATTTTTCTCCGATTCCTTATGAAAGATATTCAGTCCATCAGAATAGAGGTTAAAGAGGGTATTTATACTCGTCGTGTCCTTTATATGGAAATCATAGGACAGGGGGCCATTCCCTTGACTCGTATTGACGAGAATTTGACTCCACGAGAAATTGAACAAAAAGCTGCAGAATTGGCCTATTTCTTGCGTGTACCAATTGAAGTATTTTGAAAAAAAAATGAACTGAAAAAAGAATGCTTTCTTAGGGAAAAGAAAATGGATTTCGAAATTTTTCTATTTTTATTTTATAGAAGGGGCGTTCTTTGGTTTCGAAATTCAACTAATATTCATTATGCGAAGTGCTCTTTCCTGTATTCATCAAAAGGGGTAATTGCTTTGAATCTTAGCAATTGATATCTTTTGAAAATTTTTTTTTCTTCATTCGAATTGGCAGTGGATTCTTTCGCTTTCTTATTTGATTTCTGTATTCTTTCTAAATTCAAGGCAAGGACTAACTCCCGAATTGAAAATAAAATAAAAAAACGCGGGAATAGATTATAGATTTATATATAAGCTCTATGACTTGTAATAGAACTTATGCTTGATAGAAAGATTATTATCATCTTGATAGAAAGATTATTATCATATAGAGTTGACGAATGAGGTGAAGCTGAGTTCATTAAAGACGAAAAATGGCAAAAAAGAAAGCATTCATTCCCCTTCTATATCTTACATCTATAGTCTTTTTTCCCTGGTGCATCTCTTTCACATTTAAGAAAAGTATGGAATCTTGGTTTACTAATTGGTGGAATACTAGGCAATCCGAAATTTTCTTGAATATCATTCAAGAAAAGAGTATTCTAAAAAAATTCATAGAATTCGAGGAACTGTTCCTCTTGGATGAAATGCTAAAGGAATACCCGGAAACACGTCTACAAAACCTTCGTACCGGAATCTACAAAGAAACCATCCAATTGATCAAGATGCACAACGAAGATCGTATCCATACGATTTTGCACTTCTCGACAAATATAATATGTTTCCTTATTCTAAGTGGTTATTCTATTCTGGGTAATCAAGAACTTATTATTCTTAACTCTTGGGTTCAAGAATTCCTATATAACTTAAGTGACACAATAAAAGCTTTTTCTATTCTTTTATTAACTGATTTATGTATAGGATTCCATTCGACCCATGGTTGGGAACTAATGATTGGTTCTGTCTATAACGATTTTGGATTTGCTCAGAATGATCAAATTATATCTGGTCTTGTTTCCACTTTTCCAGTCATTTTAGATACAATTTTTAAATATTGGATTTTTCGTTATTTAAATCGCGTATCTCCGTCACTTGTAGTGATTTATCATTCCATGAATGACTGAAAAAACGATCCACTGATCCAATTATAAAGTTTGTTATTTTGTATTGTATAAAAGATAAACATTAAAAAATCAAATTATTATTTTTCTTTCTACCCCCAAGGGATTCTTTCTATATTCCAGTAGAATTATTTCAGTAAATAGCAGAATCATGGATAGGGAACTATGCCAGTAACCTACCTAATCTTATTGTAGAAATTTTCAGGATAAATGATTAGACCATGCAAACTAGAAATGCTTTTTCTTGGATAAAGAAAGAGATTACTCGATCTATTTCCGTATCGCTCATGATATATATAATAACTCGAGCACCCATTTCAAATGCATATCCCATTTTTGCACAGCAGGGTTATGAAAATCCGCGAGAAGCAACCGGCCGTATTGTA